CGGTATACTGTACTAATATGTGTAGGTCCCCGTAATTCGAGTGAGATTGTCATGGCGCAAAAGCAGATATGGTCCGGTATTCCCTTGTTCCCTGTATTGGTTATGTTCTTCATTTCTCGTCTAGCAGAAACTAATCGAGCTCCGTTTGATCTCCCAGAAGCGGAAGCTGAATCAGTTGCAGGCTATAATGTAGAATATGCGCGGGATGCGATCCTTAATAGTCCACTGTTGGCGGAAGCCAATGTCCCGGGGTCCCGGGGACTCATTCTGACTGAAACAAGGGGTGGGTCTTTACCAACTTATAAATCTTAGATTTTAGGTAAGCCAAAAAACGTGAGCGCCCCTACGCGAGCCTTATTGAAAACTCAAGTTAATTTTTTATTTTTTATGTATTCTATTAATGCGCTCAAGCATGCGAAGAAAGCTACAAGCGAGAAAAGCCCTTTCTATGTTATTAGTAAAGAGCTTTTATTGCTTGTTTAGTAAAGTCACGCTTTTCATTTTGATAGGAGTAGGTGCTTGCTGGGGCACTCTTCATTCTTCATTCGAAACTAATGAATGTCGGGTCGGGGGTTTCTGCCTTGTTATCAAAAAGGGAGTTGGGTAAAGCAAACTCCCTCCTTGGACGAGCACGGGGCTTAGTCAAGTAGAACCGGGTTGCGCTGCTTGATGCTCCGATCGAAAACAAATCAGTGGGGCCATGCCGGTACGAGTGAATATGCGTTAAAAAGGTCAATCCCTCCCCTACGACACCAAAAAAAACCGGGCCGAACTTCTAACAGCCCGCCCGCTTCCATAGAACAATATCGTGGCAACGTAGACCTAAGTGGTCATATATATTGGATCTTGGGGAACCATCACAAGTGCGGCCGGCCTATATTTAAACGAGAATGCCGTGTCGTCCAGCGGAGCCTAGAAGAAGGTGACTCGCGCAGACAGCTGACTCCTTCTTTTCAATAGAAAGGAATAGCCAAACCAACCCAGCTGGCTGGTCAATCTCAGAGATCTTATCGGCCGGCAAACCTGAGACGGGCGACCACGGTCCCGACCTTATCAGCACCGGAGGTGTACTAATCAATGAACCCACCCCCGAAACCTACTTTATTTCGCTGACAAAATCCACCAAGCCAGCCTAACCGGTCACGACATGTTGTTGTGATTGAGTTTGAGGGACTTTCGCTGACAAAATCCATCCATAAACCTAGACCCCGGCTACTTTCGTAACCAAAGCGTCAAGACAACAGCCAAAGGTGACCTTTGGATTATTAAGTAGGGGGCAAAGAAAGAGGAGCACGTAGGAATGCCGACCACTACATAAGCCACTGGTGGCTGAGAGAAAGCGAGCAGCACCTTGTATATATAGGTTGGGCGGAGAAGAAGCGAGCCCCTATCAGAGAAAGCCATTGCGCGCTAGCCTAGCTAGCGTTTTTCAGCTGGCTGTTATGTTAGTTGTCGCGCGCCTTCCCTCCTTCTCTCACTTCGGAAAGATTTCGCTGTATTTTCTTATGATGACCTGGTCGAGAGAGTACGATACATCGGTGTAAAAGATGGAGTGGGATCTGTGAGGTTGGTTATAGTAAGGCCTGGCCGGAAAGTCTTCTTGCCTCTATCATTGAAGGAAAGGTTGGTCAACAATTTGGAGAGTTTGCTTTTCTTTCATCTTTCTAAGAGCAGTCTGTTTGATCAAATCAGGGATCAGACCGCTCCTGGTGTTCGAACTAGTCATTAATGGTCGGCTTCATTGGTATCCTTTCGGTATGCGTTGCGAACACTTTCATTTTTAGCGTCTCATCTTATCTAGAGAAGCGAAACTCGAACGGATAGAGCAGATGGTCCAACTACATAACTTTTTCTTTTTCATTACTTCTATGGTCGTGCCTCGTGGCACGGCAGCACCCTTACTATTGAAATGGTTCGTCAGTAGAGATGTTCCCACAGGTGCCCCTTTTTCCAATGGGACTATAATTCCTATTCTTATCCCTTCATTCCCTCTTTTGGTCTATCTACATTCCAGGAAATTCATACGCTCCATGGACGGAGCAAAAAGTGGAGTCTTGGTCAGAGCAAGCCGCCCTATTCTATTACCAGACATAATTGGGAGAAGCTCATCCGAAACTAGAGCTGGAAACGCCTCATTTCGTTTCGTTCCCGTTCTTCATTTCCTTCTTATCGAATCCAAGGGGGACTTCTCATATTTAGAATCTTTCTGCGGTGTGCTCTGTTTACTATTCTTTCGTACTCTCTTCTCTTTACCACGCGATAGGTCAGCAAAGCGTGAGCGGGCGCGGAGAAGGATACACCAAAGACTTCGGCCTAACCCTAACGGGAATGAGCAACAACGAAATGACAAGATGGGGTGCTCCGGGCACCCCCATTTAGAAAGAAGGGTCGAAGGTTTTGGGCCTGTAGCTTTCCCCGTCCCCCCTTCGTCGGGTGGTGCTTGTGTGGGGGGTGTGCCACCTGAACCTGAAATCGGGCTTGAAGCTCTCGCCTTACCAACGAGCCGACAGCTGATGGCTGTTGGTCACGACTACCACCAAAAAGCTCCAATGAAGATGAATATTTCACATTTTGGAGTGTGCATCTGTATGTTGGGTGTTCTTCTGTCTAACACAAAGAAGATACAGTTCACTCAACGATTGCCTTTGGGTTCCGAACTCCATATGGGGGAGGAGCGTTGTTGTTTCCGAGGTCTCGATCATTTACATGGACCCACTTCTCATTCCATTTGTGGTAATTTGATGATCTATAAACCGTCCCTAACGAACGATCGCCTCATGTTTGAGCATGATGAATCACTTCGTGCCGACCTGTTGCCAATAAACTTTCCGGCCTCATATGAGAATGGAAAACTGGATAATTTTCTGCATCGGTGGATGAAGAATAGCGAAAATAATAATTTATGGTTGACCATGTTCCCAGAAAAAAGATACTTTAGAGAAACAACGAGCACGACTGAAGTGGCTATACATACAAATCCATTTACGGATAGATATGCTTCGATTGGAACTGGAAGTTCCAGAACAGGCGGCTGGTATACCACCATAATTAAACTGCCTTTTATTTTTTTTATTCGGATAGGATTTATGTTGGCTTCGTCGGGAGGCTCGCGTAGTTTGTTACGTCAGCTCCAAAAGGATAAGTTGCGTTGGAATCGAGAAAGTTCCGTGGAATTCTTAATTGCATTAATAAAATTAAAGGAGTCTTCAACCCTCTCAATCAATAGAGGCTAGATCGGACTAAGGAGAGAGACGGTTGAGTACGGAAGCGAAAGCAGAGATATAGGCTAGCTAAATGCCCTGTGAGAATACTGACATGAGTCAGGATAAATCCGAATGACTAGTGGCCATAACTCATTAAGCAATCTTAACCTTTTTCGCTTAGCCTTTCCTCTTTCTACCGTTACGAGATGCAGTATCCTCTAACGTCTTTGCTTGCACGCACGGCTTTCGACCGGGACGGGAAGAGGTTTCCTCGTTGCGTCTTTCCACACAGCATTGGTTCTGTCCCTTACCTTACCTTTATCGCCCGTCGGGCGTCAAGGTTCGCATTAGATCCCCTTATCTATCGTATTTTTGCCCCAACAAAAAGCCCAGAGCAAGGGGGGCTGGGGGGGGGGAAAGAATGCAATTCCGGAATCTCAATGTTGCCCCACCAAAACCAATGCCTTCTCTCGGCCTAAGGATAAGGAGTGTTTTCTAGGATGCTAAAGAAAAGAGATGGCTAAGGGGCGGGAAGTCAAGCAGGAAAGTCATCAGTGACGGCGTATTCTCTACCCGACAAGAGCTATGTTGATGCCCCTACCACATGTAGGGTAGGGGTAACTTCCCGGTTCATAAGCCCTTCCCTTCCATTATTTAATCCATCCATGACATTGTGTATCTAACAAAACCCACTTGACCTTCCCGCTTGCCTGTAGAATCTGAAAAGCAAGCTCAAATCCCTGTCGAATCTTTCCTTTGGTTGCCTGCCGACCTATTGCATTAAAGACCGGCAATCGAATCTTGGCTTGACGATCCCTTTCGAATCAGCTGAAAGCCCGACCCCTTCCCAATGTTTTCAAAGCGGAAGGCAGAATCTCGGTCGGATAGTTGGTTCATGCGTTAGGTCAACCATTCCTCTAGCATTCCGAAGTGAGAAGCCAAGTGAACGAGCCCTGTTTTTCGATAATGCAAGTTCCATTCGCAAAGCAGCCCAAGCCAAAAGCGAGTAGACCGAACTGCTTGCTTATGTGAGGTTCTTTCCTCTCGCTTGTTCATCTTGTTTTGAGTACTCGACGAAATAATAGCATAAGAGAAGAGATTGGACAATTGAGTCCACTTCGATATCACACCTATTTGAGTCGGGAGTTCCTCCTTTGATTCTAGCCTTGCTTGGGAGGGAACCAAAGAGTATCTCGGATAGCCTTTTTTTTTTGCTTGCGTTCGGGCATGCCCATATTCAGCGACCTACTGGATGCTGGATTAAGAAAGGAATAAACAACACGAGTTGCCGCGCTATCGGAATACAATGGATTCAACAAGCACGTATGGATAGGTTGGGCATAGCTATTTCAATCTCTCTCGCACTCGCTCTCCTGATCGACCAGACTGAATCGATACAATGAAGATAACAGATGGGAGAGTGACCCTAAGTACAATGATTGCCCTATGAGGTACCGTATTGGGCTCATGTTTTTCTTTTGCCCATCAGGCATCAGGGGTGATCCATTAAAACATTGTCCACAGGCCCGACTTAATGGGGATCCATTTACATAATCATAATCTAACCAGTGGTCACATTCAAAGGATATAAGAATCGGTCTATCATGCACTTAGTTTAATCTAATGGATCCTTGGTGCATACTTTATCTGGTCATTTTGCCGAAGATGATTGATCGACGCATGCGAATAGCTAGAAGAGGGGAAGACTGGCAGAGCATAAAGTCATGGGGTTTGGTTTTGCAGATCATCATCCTAAGTGGTTGAATCCAACCTGAGGTATGTTATATTATAGATAGAGATCTTGATTGATGCATGGGTCTTCCTTTCTTATTTTTAGTATGGGTTTCCGCCTCATCCGGTACATGTATCTAAGCTGGTAGTATCAAGTCGACGATACATTAAGACTTGTTGTTCGATAGGCAAATATAGGAACTATTACCACCCTATTATTATTATATAATAATAGAATTACGGACCCATATCTACAAATAGGATATCCGTGAGATACTTTCTTTTACTAAAAAGAATGAATGCATTGATTGCATTTCAAGTGAGATGTCCAAGAGAAAAGGAACGAGGTTTTGAAGCGACGAGAACAAAAAATCGTGAATGAAAGAGCGTGACGAGTTTTTCTCCATTCGAGATGTTAGAAGGTGCAAAATCAATAGGTGCCGGAGCTGCTACAATTGCTTCAGCGGGAGCTGCTGTAGGTATTGGAAACGTATTCAGTTCATTAATTCATTCCGTGGCAAGAAATCCATCATTGGCAAAACAGTTATTCGGATATGCAATCCTGGGCTTTGCTCTAACCGAGGCTATTGCCTTGTTCGCATTAATGATGGCCTTTTTGATTCTATTTGTTTTCTAAGTTTCTCCTTTTGAAAGGTGTAGTCCCTGAGGACGAGGCCCCCAGCAATGGGGGGAAAGAAGAGTGGGTACGCGGGCTTCTTTCACTTTCGTTTTGGAGAGAGCATTGTGGAGCAGCAAAAGGCATAAATAAGGGGAAGCGGCGGATTCCCCGGAAAAACGCCTTAAAATAGCGAAGGTTCTGGAGGAGCTTTCCACAAACCGTGATTCCTTGGTAAATGTAAATTCGGGGCAAAAGGCGGCCTACGAATTGATTTGATTATCGCCGTGCACGATTGGGAATCAAAGGGACTAGCAGACGTACCATGAGACTTTCTCGTCGTTAGTTTGCTTTGGCTTGTTTCCGGGGAGAGGTGAGCCGCTTACGCTGTGAGGAGACAGGAGCTCTCGAGCTTAGAGAAGTTCCCTAGGCCAGACAGAGGTCTAGGGGGAGTCCGGATAGAGGACTCTTTAAACCGGTGGGCCCGCATATGTAGGAAGGCTTAAGCTTTCGAACTGCGTAACAAAACTCCTTGTTGGTGTAAGATAGGTGTTGGTCCGATTCACCAATGTAAGTTATAACCTGACGGGTCGTTCGTGTGGAGAATCTCTCTCGTGACTCGGGATTTATTGATCTTAGAGTGACCCTACCCAACTAACTCTCTCTAAGTAAGAGCTCGCCCTGACTTAGTCTTCTCGATAGGAATGAGAGAAAAGGTCAGTCCTTCTCCAGTGAGAGACTCCGAAGTGGGCTGCTTTCAAGGGCTAGAATTTCCCTGTTTCGACGTGAGATTGGCTTAGCTTGGTCTTTCTGTGTACCTAGAGTCAGTCTTCCCATAGAGCTTCAAAGATTCTGGTCTGGTTCGAGAAGCCTTATAAAGTAGGATCCTTTTTTTAGTAAAGTACCCGTGGGATTCGATTTGCCAACTGATCCGAGGGTCAGGAACGGGAAAAGAAGAATAAGTAGGACAGGCTCGAGGTCAATTCTTTCTTTTAGGAGAGATCCCACCCCCCTTCTTTAGCGCTTGTTCGTAATAAAAGACTTCCTTCTCGTTCTCGGTGAAGGAATCGGAGCAGCTATATAATCAGCATCTTACTCTTTAACGGCAAGCTCAGCAACGATAAGTTTTCCTCTGCTGGAAAGCTGTCCTTCACGGATATGGGAGCTTACTCCGCAGTTGCTGGTTTAGTAAGCATTTCCTTCCCTTATGATTTTGAAAAAGGAATGGATAGAGAGGAAGGCTCCAGGGTTTCTTTCTCTTGGTGTCAACATAGGAATGGGAGCTGTTTGAATGGATGCCTTTTTCCCTTGTTGAATCAGCCAAGTCAGTAGCCTTTCTTTTATGCGGGATTGCCTGTTGATGCAAGGAATAAGGGCTGGCTTGATGCCAAAAAGAAGCTGGTGGAGGAATAACGGCAGCTAAATCATCTGCAGCACAGTAGTACGTATTAGGCAAATGGTATTTATCTTTACTAGGCTCAGGAGCGTAGTGTAGTAAGGGGTCTTTGGTGCGTGAATGCTTTACTTAGAGCTTGAACTAGGGGCAGCAACCATTTCAACTGGATACCATAAAGAGGGCAAGAGAGGAGGAGCCGATGAAATTATTTCGGAGTTCTTCCCCGCTGACGTCTAAGCTCTCAAGGACTCGGATTAGTCAACAGGAATGATATATAAGAAAGCTGGTAGCTCGAGCGAGGAGCGGAGCCTAGCCCTATAGCTATATATAGGCTATATAATATTCTATTTCCTCTGCTTTGAATAGTTAGAATCAAACTCATTGCTCATTCATTCAGAGGGTAAAGTAGATCGAGAGAGAGAATTGGCTTCTCGAGAATCTGCTGGAGTCAGATCAGTAGGGGAGTTCACACCGGGACTTTATTAATAGAGAAAGAACCGAACCGGGGAAAGGCGATAACGACCCAGGAAATGGTGAAGTACGTGAATCGACTCCCTCTTCGAGTAATTTAACATAAAAGAAATAAGAAGGGACTGACTTCTTTCTTGACAAGGATCCTGAATAAATCGCACATGCTCCAAGGAAAGGACTTCACGGAATTAGGAGGCACACAGGTAGGTATACCAAGAGAAATGCGGGTAAGCGACGAGGGAAATAACCCCTCCATAAAAGCATGCATTTCCAGACAAGAAGATTGATTGTGGAGGAATTGTCCACATGATGAACCAAACGGAGCGGGCAGAGTGAAGTTACCATTTTAGGAGCAGATGTCCCGGCTGGTAAGGGAAATGAATGAAAGAAGCTTCTCCAATAGGAGGCATGTGTTGAGCATTTGTTTCATTCCTTTGGTGAAGTTCCAGTTCCATTTCTAGTTCAGGTTATGGTTCGAGTGGAGAAGCAGAGAGGGCATACCTTACCCTTGGTTAGATCGCCCGAACGAAGCTGTCTTGTCTCGCAATGGCAGGCAGAAGAAAGAGATATCATTGCCAATCGGGAGGAAAGGAAGCGAAGTAAGCATCCAATCCTTGAGAAAGGAGTGCTGCAAAGCTCCTTAAGGTTAAGTTAGCAACTAGGTCTCCCTTTATGTTAGAATGGTAGCTTCCTAACCCCGGCTGGGATGGATCTCTATTCCGAGCTACCTCCAGATCACCTCTGGGTTAACGCCTTACCGGTAAGAGAACTTTAGCTAGAGCCGTTCAAAGCCATAGCCCCCAGATCTGTTGTAGGCAAGGCAATTAGATCTGTAGCGGGATCTTCCCCTCCCTTCAAGAACTGGGAACCTGGTTGTAAAGCTCATTCCCGGTCTTGCAACTTGGTCATTTGATCGATTTCCTTGTAAATTCCTAAGCATGAGAGGAAGGAACCGCTTCTCTGAGCCCCCGGGGGGGCGGGAGACGCTATGCCAGATAGGGCGCCTCAAATCTTCGAAAAATCAATCGCACGCAGAGGGATTGTGGAAAGGCCTGTAGATGTGCCCCTTTTGGGGAGTCCTCAATCAAAGCCCGGTCCGGATAAGCTAACTCTTCCTTTTGAGCTAGGGCCAACCGCTATGAGCTGAAAACCCTGCTCTTGACTTCTCCTTTTTAAGAAAAGGTTCTATGGCTCTTGTGCTAGAATTGCTTTTGTTTTGGGAGCTCAATGAAAATTATCGTAGTGTAGTTACAGTCAACACAGTAGCTTTAACGTGAGCAGCGCTTCGCTCCTTATCTTATATAGGCTATACACCGTGCTGAATGAAAAAGTTTCCCCATTCCCATTTCATTTGTAAGGACAACCCTTACCTCCTCTCTTACAACTAGAATGCTTTTATTTGAGGCGTTCTGGTTTTGCTTATGCACACCGGGCTGCTTAGTCGGAATAGGCAAGCGGTGTGCTAGAGTGATGGATGGATATCTAATTTTTTTATGAAGCATCAGCTGAACATTTACCAATATGGGTCGCAGTTGGATCCAACCGGTCCCACTCGTTATTCACCCAGCGATTGGATTGAGATTTCCTTTTCGGAATCTTCTCCATCTGAATGAAGTTGTCAGAACTGCCACCATCGAGAAGAATGCGCACGCACGGTGGTGCCTGGCCTGCAATCGACCCAGAAAAGTAGATAGTACATTTGCCAGAAGTGCCATGATAAGCTTGTAATGACAAATGGTGCAAAGTTGGAGAATCATCCGACGGAAGGTGGAACAGGTTCGGCGACAACAGAGGAGGAAACATCGCCATCCGGTTCATCCACCTGCAGAATCATGTATTGGCGATTCGGACATTTGTGCTTCCACGAGAATTTATCGTCGCAAGTAAAGCACAACCCCTTTTCCCGTCGCAGTTGCATTTCTGCTGCCGACAATTTTTTCACTGGTGGCAGAGGCTTAGTTGGAGGAGACGGAAGGAGAGGCGGCAATGCAGAGCAGATTTAGTTGACGTAAGTGAAGAAGAAGATGGGACGGAGAGGTCCGCATCGATGAGGAAGGCACCATTGGTTTTGTTCGTGCAACCGAACTCTGTAACAGGTAGCGCTCGTCAAATGAACGAGCCAGTGATGCAGCTCGTACCAAGGAAGTAGGAGACTGGGAGATGACATCACGTCGGACCTCAGGTTTAAGACCATCAATAAAGAGGATCAGACCAAGTGCGAGATTGGATCAAAAATAGCGTATGAAAGGATTATGGTCTTTCTGATACCTATCTATCTAGTACGATCGATCAAGTCATTCTAAAGCAAGGAATGAAGTTTATCTTCCCTTAAGGAATTAACAAAGATAGATGCCATTATCTTATATGTCATATATATTTTTTAATAGGCCTGGTTCAACTCGACAGGATGGTGTTGGCCAAGAGTGACTAGCAACACGGAGTAGGGATGCCTTGAGGAATCGGTATCACCGGATGCCTAAATGCTTTAGTGATAACAGCCTTTATGATAACATTTATTTCCGCATTCATTCGATTGAAACGAACTTTCTCTTTGATACCCTATAAGATAGGGGCATTTTTTGAGTTTATAATGCATTCTAGTGTCAGACTCGTTATAAAATATCAGCGTAGATTTAACCGGGCTTCTTCTTTTTCTTAGCATTGTAGTTAGTAGGTTGCTTGGGATTATCAGCTTGATGTGCTGAGTTCGATTTTATCTTATTTATTTTTCGATTTGTCTTGTCGACGTCTTTTTGGATCCTTGTTATATCGATCGTGCGAAGTTGGTATATCTCAATGCGGTGAAACTTCATCTGTGGTCTTCTAGTCGCTTTGTTAAAGGCCACCGCCCCTTTGTCGTAGTTCTCCAGTAACTTCGGCAGTGGTAGTGAGTCAACTCCTTCTTCTTCGTCTCATAAGGTCGGCCTCTTTCTTTCCTATGTCTCTTTTTAAGAAGATCAGACCTCCCTAGTGGGAAGCCTTAATTGACTAACTGGGAAGGTCTCTCGAGGGCCTCTTCTTCCTGGCTCATAACCCCTGCCTGGGATTCTCGTATAGTGAAGTAGTCTTCGTCTCAGCTGTCTCGATATTTATTTCGTGTACTGAGGCTTCTCCTAATGCTTTTTTAGTAGACTAAGGGTCTTAGCAGTCATTTCCGTTATCGAATCTTAGCTCTCTGGATCCTCTAAACTGCCAGCCATCTTCTACTAAGAATAGTGGCCACCCCCTTTCCTAGCTGACCTCTGAAAAAGGAGTCAATTCGGCTCATCTGCAGAAGGTGGAGCATGCTTTCCTTAATTCTCCAAAGCGTAAGGAATCGCTCAAGCGGGCTAGGCTAGCCTGATGACAGCTAATTAAGAAGTCAGTCCGTATCGATGCCAGCCAGCAGGTTCTCGTCCTTTCACCCCGCACACAACTACCAGTCTGGAAGTCGCATTTCAATTAACGAATTGCAGCTTAACAGACTAAGCAGTCGCTACTCCCTGCTATGATAACTAGGTTGATTCTGTCCAGGGACTTAGCCTTCGGGAATTAAAGTCAGTGCCCCTCTCCGGCTCGTTACAAGTATTCCACTCGCACCTCTCTGCATGAATCCCATTCCGCCTCACTTGCAAGTCTTCAGAAAGGGGCGGTCCTGACCTATTAGGAAAGGGGAAAGCAACGATAATCTTTCTACCTTCACGGGTGAACCTGGAAATAAAGAAACTAGCATTTCCCTTCACTCATGCGGGCGCAGAGTCACGAGCTCTTCATGGATAGAAGATAAAGATCTGGGTAAACCTCATCAATTCCATTCTATGTCGGGGCCTTCTCTCGGAAGGATTTCTTAAGGGGAATGATGAAAGAGGCTTGGTATTCGAACTCACGAAGCCACTTTCTTGCGGGGAACGCTTTCGTAACCAATTTTTATTTCCTTGGCTTCAGGCTAGTCAACTCATCTTATGCGCTTTTTAATAAATCCAGTTCAAGTACTCAAAAGTAAAAGAAAGAGAAGGATCTAGTGACGTAAACCACATGATGCCAGTGGCGATGAACACATCCAGCCGAAGCCAATAGCAATCAGCACTCCGGTCATGGTCTGAGAGGAAATGGTCAAAATGGTTCCGGAGAGGGAAAGTACCACTTAAGAAGTCCCCAATCGTTATTTTTTTCATGGATGGAAAGCCTTCGTTATATGAAATGACACTGCTAGTAGTCAGCTTTCAAGTGACCTGTATGTAGGGCTCCTGCCACAAGGATGGGATGGCTGGCTAAGCTTGCTCCAGGACAGGAGTGGTTGGTTGAAGAGAGGTACAACCTCTGTTCCATTATTTTATTCCCCCTTATCTATCATAGTCAGACTGGAGGCCGAGAGAAAAGGATAGCCAAAAAAGACCCATAGATAGGGGGTTCTTATCAGAAAGAGAAAAAGGAATACGAATTCGATCCGTAACGTAAATAGGAAACGAATCTAGCACTACAACTAGCAGAAAGAAAAACTAGAGTCGCCGGTAGGCGCCCCGTCGGATGTTTTCGTTGGATTTGTTTTTGATACTAAAAATCAATCGGATGTCCCTTTATCCAGTGCTGTAGAGGAGACAGCTGATGGTGCTAAATCAGAACAATGGGTACCACACATCTAAAAAAAATCCGTCTTAGACTCTAAAAAATAAAAATAGAAGCATTTTTTTAGTAAAGAAGGTGTATCCCCCAAGGAATAAAATAAAGTGACATAAGGTATAAGCATCTGATGAAGCAAAAGCCTAGTTCTCGGTAAAGAAAGCTCTCACCTCAGGGAAGTAAAAACGGGGATCCATTCCTTTTTTTATTCTTCTTTATATGGTATTGGACGGGAAAAGAAATGCTAGAAGAGTTGGAGCCCTTCTTATTCAAGTCAGATTTGTAGCTAAGCTCTTCTATAAGTGAGTTCTCTGGGCTGAGAAGCACAGGTAGGTGCTTACATCTGATGGATTGGGCAGTTCTACACTAATCTGCTTTTCTTATATTTATAATAACTCGGTAACTAGCTTCGCAACTAACCCCGAGAAGGATAGAATAGCTCGGTCCTATCTCTACACATCAACTCATGGTACTCCCTGGGCGGGCCCCCTAACAGGTTAGCGACAGCATTCTCGAGGGCCATAAATCATCGCATCTATCTACGGTAGGTAGGTCAAGTTTATAGGTCGAGCACTTTCATACATTTTCATACATATAGTAGTCAATCATGATATAAATTCTTTCAAAGCTCGGGATTTCAGTCAGTGATAGACAGCTTGGCTAGCTATCCTCTCAAACAAAACAAAAAAAAAGGTCATTCAATCTCAGTAGTGGCAGGAAGAACACAGCTCCCAGGCGTACTGATAAGGCTTAACCGGAATGGAATGGCCGAAGATAAAAAAAAACCTAAATGTGACAGGGGTTGATCATCGAAGCCAGGGCGGATTCAGGAATTTGAGCGCTGATGTAGCTAACAGCCTCCTTCTCCGTCTTTCGTAGTAAGGGCATCGGAGTTCATTCCCGGCTTTCCAGTCTCTTTGCTAGCCTTTTGCATCAGCCCCAGGAGGGCGCAATGTCTATGTCCGGAAGTGGTCCATCCCGCATTCTTAGTTAGCACATTCCCGAATGGCTTTTTAGGATATATTGTCCTATTACCTTACCTGCTGCCCGGGTTCAATTCCCTTCGCCCGATAGCAATCGTATGTCCAATCATTGTGGGTATAATGGTAGATGCTCGGGACCAAGCCCTAAATTTGAGACTTTGGAAAACTTCTATTCTAATAGTAAACTTAAACTATCAATTATATTAGGTAGAGGAGCAATTTCATCGAAATCACAGGCATAACTCATTCCTTCATGGAAAACAAGTTTCTTTCATATACCTCTGCTTGAAGAGAAGTAGAGCGGCTCAGGAACATCTTGGTAGAAGTACCGATATGGAGCAATTGTTGCCGGTCTAGACAATTTTGACGGCTGCCATGCTGAGATAGTACAGCTAGGCAACTAATAGGTAATCCATACCAGTGTGTCTGATGTATGTGAGAAGGATCTTGACAAAATTTCCAGTAAGTATGTGGAGTCCAGATGAGATCTGGCTGATCCCGTGTCAAAAGGCCTTGGCAAGGAAAAAACCAGAGCATAGTAAGTTGTCTTGTACTTTACGGTTACCCAACCTGTTCTCCTAGGAAAAATAATAAATATAAGCACATGAATTAATTTTCATTCTTCCATACCTATGGTCTATGTGCTTATTCCAGCATTTAAGTTCTATTAATGAATCCCGGAGGAGGAGAAAGAAACCTGATAGATTCACCGATCTGAGTGTGGTATTTCAATTCCTATAGGATTTGGACTTTAATCCTTAGAGCACTCAGGGGATCCTAGGCACATGGCCGTAAGGTGCCGATATCTATACTTTAGTGGGTGTGTCATTTCTGCTTTGTCAACATGCTTCTTAGAAAAAGACCTTGTTCACCTAGTCTTAGGAAGCTCCATTCTTTAGAGGTAAATATGATGATGTTGAAATAGCAGATTATATAAGCATTACTTCAGCCTGGCAAAACTGGCTTGTTTGTGTAATTGCTTTTCCTGCCCTACGACTAGTAGGTAACTCACTACCTTTATGGAGTAAGAATCATTCCTGCTTCCAGACTTAACCTTCGCCTGCACAGAAATTATAGGAACTTAACTGAGACCTGGTTAAGGGAAGAAGGTTTATCATCCTGTTGTTGCCATATCTGTTGCCGCTGTTCTCTTTGCTATTTAATTTAATGTGGGAATAACTGAAATAACCGTTGTTCAAATAGCCGTAAGCGGTGGTGGTGAAGTCAGTTAATCAGACTCGGTTGTGCTAGAATCTGCTGTGGGACTTGAGCTTGTGGCATATCGATAATATGAGTATGCATCGAGAAATATAACTTTCGATTTCATGTCCAGATGAAATGCAATTTCCAACTAATGGCACTACTTCCTCAATAGGAAATTTACTTCTAAGCTGGCTTAAGATAATCCTGTTCTTGCAATAACAGGTCTTTCCGGTGAGTGAATAAGAGCTCTTCGTAACCGCTGCTAAAGGCTTAGCCTAGCCAGCAAGCAAATGACATATAGAAATAGTAGGCATCGCATGCCCTTGCCTTTTTGCTTTTCTTACCTTCTTTTCTTCCTTTAAAGCAACTGACATCCATGTAGAAGAAGGTTCACAGGTGGACAAAGAAAGAGGGCTGTCCCTTGGTTGGCGGCTTGGCTTCGCTATCGCTCATGACTTGGTATAGAGTCCGTGTAGTCGGTGAGTACGAGTACAGCCTATGAAACAGGCTTTGAGTTCCATTACATTGCAAAAAAAAGAATTACCGCCACTCTCCCTTCCAGTGAACCCCACGTGTCTGCCTCCGGCTTCGAAGCTGTGGGGAAGAAAAGGACTCGGCTTAACTTCACTTGGGTTCGGTTTACCTTGTAACTATTGGAATGATGGAAGTTGCTCTTCTTCCTCTTTGCGTTTGCGACTCTGAGCTCATAGGGAGCTGGTAATTTGCTTGGTTAGCTGGAGAAGGGATAGAGTTGAAAGATCGGATTTTTTTAGCGCGCCTTCTGCCTGTCCTTTCCTGACTCTGTCGATGGTATGCCTGAGATGGCAGTCTTTCTCCTTGGCTTGTACTCGAGATTCCCTTTTAGTTCGAAATCGATATCTTCCTATTGCCTTTGAGAAAGGGAACGAAGGAATTCCGTCTGTTGTCACAAGAATAGTTCAAGTTGAATGCGAATAATCGATTGAATCCGATCTTTGAAGACTTGAAGGACTAGTGTCCAATCCCGGCCGATGTAGAGTAGTCCCTTTTGGGCAGCACTTCCTCGTAGGGAACTACCTATTGTCCTTCTTTCTTGTGGTGGAACCTGGGATTCACCCTCCCAGAAGTGATTATCGCCAAAACAAAAAAAGACATCTTGAATTTCCCACAAGAGTAAAACTATAATAGTATCCGACTCATATGGCGGCGGGGGCTGCGTTCCCCTCTCTTTCTGCTGGATGGGGAGTGCATCGGTCGGCTATGTCCCTGGACCTCCTGGCTTCCCTGTCACGTCCGAACGTAATCAGAGAAGACCTGCCCAAGCACCACCTTGTGATCATAAAGAAGAATATCCAATACAATCACAGGAAAGAGTAACCGAAAAAACCCGTAACGTATCAGGGTCGTACGCCTGGAACTGTCGTACAATTTCGGCGATTCAAAAAGGAGTATATCCCTCTCCCTTAGTGTCCACCCACTTCCCTCGTTCAGGAACAAACCCTTCGCCTAATTCTTTTGAGTCCCGGCCTGGTTTTTCCCCACTAACCAATTACGTTACGACCACTGAAGAAACTTGGTTGACGAACATGGTTTATGCGCCGCTAATGTAGCGGCTTGTCGAGCATTTGACAAACTCACACCATCCATCTCAAATAGGACTTGTCCCGCGGACACACGAGCAATCCAACCCGTAGGATTTCCTTTTCCTCTTCCCATTCTAACTTCTGTAGGTTTCCCGGTAATAGGGATATCTGCGAAAACTCTGACCCATATCTTACCATTTTTTCGGAATTGTCCGCTCATAGCACGATGGAAGTGCCCGATTATAGCCCGACGCGCTGCTTCAATGGCTCGATATGAAAGACGACCAGCTCTACAACTTTGAGTGCCATATCTTCCAAAACCAAGTTTTGTTCCGTCTGGTTTGCAACCCCTACTACATCTGCCTTTACGATATTTACTAAATTTCGTACGTTTCGGATATAGCACGTCCCTTATTTTTTTTACTATATGAAATCCACACTTTGACACCTGAGATTCCGTAACGAGTAGATACTTCCGCAGAAGCATAATCGATTTTCTGGTTAAATACATTACGAGATGTTTTTCCATACTTTCCGCATTCAGTTCTAGCTATTTCTGCGCCTTCTGATCGACCTGAACAACATATACGGATCCCCTCAACCCCTTTTTTCATTACTAATGGAATATCCTTCACTATTCTACTAAAAATGGAACGAAATGACCTTGTTTTCTTTCTCAGTTGAAAAGAGATGTCTTGAGCAATCGGAGAAGCACTTTGATAAACAGATTTGATCTTGACCGACTCAATTAAGGTATTAGTGTTTGTTCTATTAGACAACAAAGATCGCATTTTTTTCACTTCGTTCAAATAAGAGTTGTACCCGTACGGGATTTTTCTGTTTCTCAGTATGATCTCTATCATCATCTCTATTCCCTTTATCCACTCTCCTATCCTACCTAGGTCTATGAATTTCTCTATCAATTCCATTACCTTATCCTTACCCATGAGGTTCCAACATTTGATCCTTAATTGACCTAGGAGTGGTTCCCGGGCACCCTCAAAAAAAAGGTTATTAAAAATCCCAACTCTATCCCTTGGAAAGAAAAAGGTAGCACCGAAGAAAGGAAAGAGCGAGATGGTGGTTTTTGTTGTTCCCGCGAAGCGAAGATCATTCGCCAAGCGAATGAAGTGGGTCAACCTCTTTTTGGCTTCGGCCAAACACTTTTTATCGCTGGTCGAGCTTTCTACAAAAAAAGCGATGCGATCACGTATTCTCTTATCTAAGCTTCTTCCCTGCGCATTCGCTCCCCCCATCGTAGATGGTTCAGCCACGCCCGGTGCCACGAAATGATTGAGAACTACGACGGGGTCGAAATGCATTTGGTTCTTTCTACAAAAAAAGTATTGCATGACCGAATAATTCAAGGAGGGGCGCACTGCAGGGAGGGTCCTTTTAAATAGATGACTCGTCGGGCCGTCGGAGCGGGACTTCTTGGGGAAAAATAACTTAAAAAACTTCGTTTTTCTGAAGGAGTCGTAATTTTCTATCAGGAACGCTATGTCATTTACAGCCCCGGCGTATTTCGGATGCTTGAAGGCCCCGCTGACCCGAAGTAATTTAGAAAGATTCTTCTTTATCGATGGTGATCGGTCATGGTATCCATAGCGTTGCTTCTTTTTCGGCCAAATCCTAATTTCGTTTTGCTTCTCCCGGTCGTCGAGCCTGATCGACTCGACTCTTTTCCCAGCCCTCCGGCCTCTCACTTCGTTTCGTTCTTCTTCTTTCTTGTTGCTGGAATGAAGACACCCGATCGGCCCGACTTTCCCAAATGCCCACCACCGGCCCTTCTCCTTTCCGGGTCTGGATTTATCGCGTCGTTTCAGTCGTCGTGGTCGACGGGGAAGAAATAAATGAATGAATGTTCTTTTGGGAAAATGTATAAGAATACACCTACCGAGACGAAAGCCAAAGGTTAGTCTCGCAGGTGGACGTATCGAACCAAAATAAGATCTCAGATTGACATCTTGATAAACAAATTTTCCATAATAATAATCACTGAACCAACTTGAATCTGAACTACGATTCAGATCGAGTCTTACCGAAATCGGATTTCCTTTTCGTGCCATATGCGCCTTATTGTAACTTTCTTTTTCCCCTTTTAGATTCCCGGTAAAATATTCGTTCTCGAAAGTCTTCGTTTCGCAAACTCTCCAAATTGTTGAGCAAGGTCGCTGAGAACACTAACGGAACACATTATAATTCCCACTGAAGCTAGTACCTTATCCTTGACCACCATTAGCACAGCTTCGAAGAACCTCTTTTTTTGACTGTCCACAACTACAGAAGCAGCTGTTCATTTATTTTTTGTTTGGCTACAACGGGTACGCTCTCTAGAAGATTTGCTCGGGGCTGTTCACTTTAACTTGGTTGGTCGCCTGGTTATCTTTGAAACCTCTTTGCTTGCGGAGGCAGGAGTGCGTCTGAGAGAGCGCTTCGCGAAAGAATCGTGTGGCGCGGTGAAAGGTTTCCCGTTGGGGTTTCCGGCCCCCTGGTCTTCACCTAATTGTGGAAGAGGGGAGGTGCATTGAGTATAAACTCTCTCTCGCGCCTTTCTTCAGCTTGTTCCTGTTCGTCTATTCGGGACGGGGCAGGCAGCCCACATACAAACATGAAGAGAAGAAGAGAGAGGGTTCCCTGAGATTAAGGTGTCAAGGCGGTCGAAGAAGGCCACAAGTGGAAGCAACCGAAGCTTTGGTCATTCAGTTGACTCCGCCAGTCCGTGCTTGCTGTCATGCTGGCAAAAGCAGGGCTTTCGGCCTTACCTACTATTGGATTTGAACCAATGACTCTCGCCGTATGAAAGCGATACTCTAACCGCTGAGTCAAGTAGGTCAAGCTGAGTCAAGTCAGATAAAATAGACCCCTATAAGAAATAGAAAGCGTTATCACTATACGAAATCTCGGCCTATTCACTCAGCTAGGGAATAAGACTAACCAAATTTCCCTATTCACTGAACCCAAGACTAAGGGCAAAGAGAACTTCCTTTGCTCCCTTCCTTCAACTTATAGGATGGAACCCGGACTCCTAACTAAACCCTCTTCCGATTGATTGTCTCGATTTCACTGCCTTGGTTGGCCACCATGCCTACTTCTCTCCAATGCCTCCTTCTTAAACCCCTTCGTACTGCAATCCAATCAATCGATCGATCAATCAAGAGGCTAATCTCTTTTGTTTGGGCCGGTAGCTAAAAGTCCTCGCCTTCTCTTGAACAAGGGAAGGGCAGCATAGCATTAGCTTCAATTGAACAAGCTCAACCTTGAAAAAGAAAGGTGGTAGGCCGAAGAACCGTTGAACGCTTCAACTTGGCCACTGAAGAAGGCGAAGGCTGGGCAAGAGACTAGGCCAACTTACTGCTTACTGCCATGGTTTAAGCTTTAGGCTCCATAGACGGTACTTTTTTTTTAGGTATGAGGGAGGGGAGGACACCACTCAGCACCTAAGGTGGGGTTCAATGCCGGCCAAAAGAAAAAATAAAGAGATGTATGGCTGAGGGGGGGAGAGAAAGAACGCATGCATGGGGATTCTGTCGGAGGTTCGATAATCTATGATAGGACATCATAGGCTAAGGAAGAATGAAAGGAAGTCCATTACTGAGAGAAGTGGAGATCTCGTCTTGCTTGCTGGGAGAGAGAAAGCTTCCGGACCACCTTTCCAGCCAGATTGCGAGCGATCACTCAGCAATGAACACTAACTGAAAGCGGCCGGGAAAGAGTAGCCATCCCTTACGGGAATCGAACCCGTGTCTTCGACATGAAAAGACGATGTCCTAACCACTGGACGAAAGGGACCAAAAAGCCATTCTTCATATACCTCAGCTCCGAGAATAGAAGTGGTTCGTTTTGTTTCTATACGCAATTCAAGATTTCGTTTGTGTTCTGGCGATTTCTGATGTGAATTCGGCGGGTCGTCCCCCCTTCCTACGGGTTCCCCCACCAGAGCCCGCTTACGGCACGCATGACGCATGGTTACAACCTTTGCCTTAGCGTACAGCGACTTATATAGAAAGCATGAACCACCTCGAACTCACTCGATGGTTCATGGTTCTACGTAATTAGTAGGATCGAGTTTCTACTCCAATCTAAGGTTTTTAGGGTTGGTTGTGAACTCAAGAGTACCGGTACGAGTTCTTTGAGTAAGGAACTGGTAGCTTTTACTTATGTCAATGAGTGAGAACTGTAGTAGTAGATTGAGTTAAAGAGTTTGATCTTCCCCCCAACCAAAAAAAGGGATATAGAGGGGTAAGGGTCCTTTCTTTTGTTGTTGCACTGAACTAAGTAAGTGTCCTCTTCTCAGAGAGGAGGAGTTGCCTAAACCTAAAGGATTAGTTCCTCGAGTCTAGTTAACTCGACAGCTTAACTTAACACGAATAACGCGCGAGCTTTCCTCGACTATAGCGCGAGTAGAGTCTAGCTCGACAAGAGGAACTGCTTAACTTGACAATAGCTCGACTAGGTCGCTTCGCTTCCAAAAAGAAAAATACCCCCTTTTTTCTTGTATTAATTGTTTATTTTTATTTGTTACTTGTACTTGATTGAGTACAGGTAGTAGTAGTGGAGTTGAAGAGGTCGCTATCTCCCCAGTGAAGGCTCGCTTCGCAGACTTCACGAGCAAAGAATAGATATTACTTACAAAAAGGTGCCCATAAGTTTGCTGTCCTGTCTCTGCCTGTAGGTAGTAGGTCCCTGCTCTTTCCGATAAGCGGATAAGTTGAGGGGCTTGGCTTGCTTCCCAAAAGAAACTTCCCTTGCCTCCTCCTGGCCTTGACACTCTAGTTGTTGTAGCTCTTGTTTACTCCTTGTTTTCCTTCTTTCTCTTGTTAGGAGTTTAGAGTATGTCTAGAACGAGTGGAACGAAGTGCTTCTCTTAAAAAGCCCGAGTCCACGACCTAAAGTAAAGAGGAGCCGAAGGGAGATGGCTAATAGATTGACTTGCTTTTTACCTTTCGTATTCGGCGGAAGTAAAACTTGATATCGGTGAGCTCCGTTTGCTTCGAAAAGATGTTGTTGGGCAGTAAGCATTTGCAAGAATAGCATCCCTATGTGGGGGAAGATCACGAAAGACAAAGATTATAAAGAGGGCCTCATGACGACTAATCCATGAGAGCCCGTATTTATGCTTTCATTCACTCGTTCCTCATGGTCAGGAGAGGGAAGATCTTAAGGCTTTCTAGTTTATGAATCCACTTAAGAATTTGATTGTGCCCATTGATTGTATGCCGAGGGAGAGAGCGATAGAGAGAGGGGTGGTAACCTGACCTGGGACATCGATCTGGAGTTGTGGTCTCCTTCCCATCCTTGCGTATGCCTGGACCTAGAACGGAGGATCTGAACGAGAGAGTAGAGTGAAGGCCTGTAGTTGATACAGAAGCGAGAGCTGGATCAAGGCCTTTGATAGAGTGTCCTCCTATCACTGAAAATCCTTTCCTGGTCAATGAAATGAAAGAGACGAGCAAGACTTCAAGTTCCGTTATTACCGGGTGCAAGGCTGAGAAAGAAAGAAATTGAAACCCGAATCAAGATCAATGCGTGAAAGAGCAAAGGATTCTACATCACAGGGTCAGGCCCCAGGAGATGATACTCTCCGTTCTTTAATCAGATAAGGATGCTTTCCATGAATTGCTCCAGCTCTGGTGCACACCTGTTCTCTCTAGAAAGAGAATGTTCACTGGAAAGCACAGACCAGCTAAAAAAAGAGTGAGCTAATCAAGGTCGGGGCGGGAATATCGGTTCGAAAATAAAGAGAGATCAATCACTTTGGCAAGAAGAGTGAGCGAACAAGTCTGCTTTCTTCTCCATTGATGTCGAATTCAAGTTTATTGACCTCTGACTAAAAGGAGACAGCTAAGAGCTAGCTAGGGGCAAAGCTTATTCCGGGAACGCTATTTCCCGGCCTGGGACAGTTGGTTGATTGGATAAGAGGGGAGATCCGCGAAGGGAGTATCAAAAAAAAAAGTAATAGGAAAAAAATGCTATTAAAAAGAATCAGACTAGCTTTCCGTACTGACAAAGAGTCTTTTAGTACTACTATGTATTAATATCTAACCAAAAAAGAAGGAAGAGAACGAAAAGAGAAGAGAAGTCCACTTCCGGGACGGAGCCCTACAAAAATTGAAGCATCAGGAACAAGCAAAGATGCCACCGGTTAAGAGTTGGAGATTGTGCTTCATATTCTTTATGTATTATCCATTCATTCGGACTTCGAACAAGCCTTAGGTTGAATCCCGACATGGGCGAGTAGGGATGGATTCCAGGACAGTTTCAAGCAGCTTCTTCGGGCCGATTACTCATTCGCTTTGTTACGAAAGAAGTTGCAAGGTGCGAGATGCGCTGCCTTTGATCCAATTCAGCTTCAAGGGCCTTACCATCCCGGTTAAGGAATGACAGGTCTACGTTCTGGTCTAACCGCACGTGACAGAATTGTGCATTGTCCGTATGTCATCCCGCTTCCAAAGCCCGATCTTTCTCTGTCTGGGTTCGTCTAGCTTTGCATTGCTTGCCTGGCTTAGACTGGGTTAATTTCCCCCCTTTGAAAGCCCCATACCTTACTAGAGCCACCCAACAAGACCACAACTCAATTAAGTCCGCCTTCTGTCCTCCACTACCAAAAGACGTGGAGACCTGTTTCTCTCGTCAGCTCCTTACCTAAGGTTACCTTCACGTCACTTCCTTGAGAAGAGGGAGACAAGTAATGTAGGCTGCGACCGTTCCAGAAATGTAGCGGTAGCTCGACCAAAGCCGGTCAAAGAATGAAGAGTAGCTAAATGAAAGAAGTGAAGCAATTCGCAGCGAAGGGACCACCTTTCCGTGGCCGACTTAAGGTCAAACAAAGCTGAAACAGTCGAAACAAACTAGGAAGAACTAGACGAAAGAAAGGTTTTGTTTGGTTAGTACCATCCATTGGCTGGCGGCGTCAAACCTCCGCAAACCCTTGGTGGACAGGCTTAAGCAATCGCTGATTCATGTAGTTGGAAATAGCAAATATCCGGCGCTTGCCAGCGCCCTCAAGGGAGCAACCTAAGCGACCGGTTACCCACGGAATACCTAGTAGCTGGATGGTAAGACAGGACCTATACGCCTCTCAAACCAATCTAGGTCTTCTGGTGTGAAGGTTTGTTTATTATTTATTCCGAAGGAGAGCCGTGTTCTAGGTGGCCCAGCCTTGAGACCACAGCTCACCACGGGCATGAACAAAGGTCATCAAGAAAAGAACTAGAAGGCCCCCAACTCATGCGCGAAGGATGTGAACGAGGAGCAAAGATCCCTTACCTCTATCTGTCTTGCTAGAGTAGAGGAATGGATAGAATAGCCTTACTTAATGCCGCTTTCTCTACTGCGGTTAGTAGTGGCATGAGTAGTTTACCCCTGCTTGTTAGCTAGTAAATTTATTTTACAACTTTACTGGATATTTATGGGCTATCTATCTTGCCAGTCTTTCCTTATGTCTTGTATGTCCGGGGACACCTGTATAAGGAAAAGAGTAGCAGCTTTCTTCTCTCTTGCCAGTCCTATCAGTCCGGGTAACTAGAGGAGTTGAGTTGCTGTTGTTCTCTTTATCTTTCTTGTAACACTGTTAATGGGGGCTCCCTATTATATGCACGGGATTCGGCAGTTGCCTCTTTGTTCTTTCTCCGGTTGTTAACGTAACGACTAGAAGAGGAATATCTAACTAGAAAGCCAGTAGAAGGTGTAGCTAGCCAGTGTAGCTCTCTGGTCTTGCTTGTTGCTTGCAGCTGTTATCTGTTGTCTTAAGGCGTCAGCCATTCCTGCCCAAGGAATGGAGACAAGGACCCGTATCCGCTCTAACCTATCCGCGAGCCCAGTAGTAGTAGATGTTCTTAGTAGTTTTCTAACTCAGTTGTTCTATTAGTTAGTAGGAGTCGTTACTGTACTATTAGTAGTTGGTAGTAGCTCTTCTATCTAGTAGCGGTTAGTAGTTTTCAGTAGTAGGAGGCCCTTAATGAATAGTTCAAGAGTGGGTATACCCTCTCTCTAACTCTAAAAGAATGGAATCTAATCTATATCATGATATCTGCATCGATAAGAGGCTATTCCTTAACCTTCTTTAAAGGGAGTGAAGTGTCTTCCCCCGGAAGATTAAAAGAAATGAGCATTAGCCCTTTCTTAAAATAAGGAGTCCGTCGACCAAAAGTAGTATGTGTTTTAAGCCAGGGCTTTCTTTCGTGGAGATCTACTCCAGTGCTTACTGGAGATAGACTCCTATCTATGCTAACTATCTTTGTTTGGTTTTCTTTTTTATGTTTGCATGTATGGTATGGGAAAAGCCCTAGTTGTAAATCTTTACTACTTATGAAAATATAATAAATAAGACTTTTTCGTATAAATTAGCAGTTCTTTCCTTTTTTTCTTTCTATAGTGGAGATAGTCGCACGTAATGACAGACATATTATTAAAGGACTCTACCTTTGCTTCCTTATCCTTGCTAACTAGAAATGAACCTTCACGAGTTGAGTAAAAGCACCTAGCCTAGCCTATCTTACTTACCCCCCCTATGCAAAATAGCTGTTCGTCCAGCCAGCCGTCTTCTAGCTTCGACCAACAAAGAAAGAGGATTCCTTATATGAAGGAAGAAAGTCTCAGGAGTGATCCTGCACACTCCAACCGTTCAGGTCTATGGCCAGAGTTTGACCCCACGTTGACTTGGTCTTGCTTACCGGCTCGGAATTGAACTAAAAAAAAGGGGACTTACTCTAACGATGCATATCTTTAAGTAAGCAAACCAACAGGAGGAAAGATCACAGCTGGTCTAGGAGCCGAAAGAGCTCAACTTACTTAGTTCTAGAGGGCGACTGAAAAGGAGGCTCGACCCACAGGGAGAGCGGTGGGCAGAGAGAGAAAGGAAGCGGTACAAGGGATGTTACTTAAAATATTGTATAGGATTGCGCACTTGTACCTTACTCTGAGAGTTAATAAAAATAAGCTTTCTATAATAACACGGAAGGACAGTAGCACCCATGGCTGGGGCAGATAGGCAGGCTACCGATGAGTTGTTCTGCTTTGAATCTACTAACGCCATAGGATGTCTTTCAAGAGAACCTTTGTGGAGACGGAGATAGAACTCCTGATGATGCGCACCCGATGGCTTAGTTATGCTATCCTTGCTTTATAGCTCAGGGAATACCTAAGGTCAATTGAAAGCCACCCAACAGATTATCCTGACTTCGAGGACCGAGTGCTTACCTTGCCTTATTCATTGTATGGCTCTTTTCCTTTAGCTGAGGCGCGAGCTAGCCTGTCTATAGTTTAGTTTACCCCAACAGGCAGGGTATCAACTAGTGATAATGGAAAGACTTGAGACTACTATTGCGCTAACGACTGGGCGAGTGAGGTCCCGAGTGAAGTCCATAAAGAAATAACCATATACAATCTAGGGCTTCCCCCTAAATAGCTAACTAAGATAATAACAATCGATAGAGCGGCACGGCAAACGAGGCTACCCTCCGCAGCGGGAATACCGGGCTAAGCGAATAGGGTGAAGAGGCTAGTTTGAAATGCGAACATGAAATGAAATGTGAAAAGGTTAGCTTTGCTTTCCCCAGTCTGCCAAGATAGAGGAAAGACGAATAAGAAACACTCAAATCTCTTTTATAGGTATTAAAATGATTATCTTTTGGAGCCTCTACCTATATATCGTGAAATATATATATTTTAATAATTTAAATTAGGAGTCCATTCAAACATATGAGGATGTAATCGATTTGTTATTGAAAAAGAAGTTAAAACAAAAAGGGGCCAGAACATAAGAAGGTGGTAGACAATTTAGAGAGCTTGGAGGAAAAGATCAAGACCATAAAGGAAGGGTATAGAGAGGCACCAAGTTCGCAGAGATCTGCTTCTTCTCAGACAGCTCCCCCACAAACCCCAGATTTGTATTAGTATAATGGAAGAGGGTGAAGTCTTACTCATCTCCGCGCGTCTACTGTGGGGAAATGTGTTCTTACGGAGATAAAAGCTACTAATCCAACAGTTCCAGAAGAGTCTCACCGGCCCGAAAGAGATGTACCGAAGCTCTCAAGCGGCCCGGCCTATGCCGAGAGGGTTACTGCGGGCAATCATTAATATGCCTTGGGGAAAGTCATGCACCTGGCCTAGACGGATAAAGGAAAGATTCTCTCACCGAAAACAAGTAAACGAAATAATTACTAGTGCCCGATCGAAATGTCACTTCCTTGCCTTAGGGCAGGGTTTGACACTATATAAGGACCGGGTAATTTATTAAAGAATGCCTTTCTTTACCTCCTTTACTTACTTTCTTGGCCCCGCTCCGCACCTGTCTTGCTTGTCTTTCTTCCTCCTCTTCTCCTTCGATACGTGCCTGCTACTGCAGCAGCTAGAGAGAGAAAAGTACGGATTCGGACATGGGAGCATTAGGAAGATTCTTTCTAGCTTATGTGATTCACTCCTAAAAGAAGGTAGTTGGCTTACTTGCGAGAGGACAGGTAGTTTACGAAGAGAAGACAGACGCAAGACTCATCCGGATGCGAGACAGCAGAGGATGTGGGAGCTTTCTATCCCAAGGAAGAGCCCAAGCAATGCCCTTGGGAGCGCATAGCTTTCGGTGCAATCCAACTCTCTTCCCCTGCTTCGCCTGCCTAACTGAGAAAAGACAGAAGCAGCACCGCTAGTGCACTTGAAGCTATTTCCTGTAAGGTATAGACCAAGTCATTTAATTGTACCGGTCCTGCTCTTTTGTTTGTGCCAACCTTCTCGCCCTAGCCCTGTGTCCACAATTCCAGGCCTTAAATAAAAGTATTGGAGTCAACTAGAAGGTAGGTGGAAGGCCCTAACCAACCGAGAGAGGGTCCACGGTGGCTACGGGGAACCAGAGCCCGCACGAAGGATTCAACAATGAGTTCTTATCTTTCTTATGATATTAGCTGTAATGACAAATCTCTTGAAAAACTAAGACCTTGACTAGTAGCCGGCTGACTTACGAATACCATAATCTCTAAAATAGGGCTTTCTCCGTGCTTACCCGATCAGCTCATTCAGGTGTGAGAGTTGCTGATAGCTTCTCTTCTGGCGCTATCACACTCATTATTCTATTCTAGTAGTAGATAGTCAAGTGGCCGGCCATTCGGCTCCTAGCCTCTTTGTCCCTTTCTATACCTAAGCTCTTCACCCGCTTCGTCCGTTGCTAGTCTGACCCCTTCCTTTGATCCGAAGGGACTGCCCGGTACGCTACTCTGTTATGATTATGATAGAGTCTTCGCTTAGCGACGAGAATCACTAATCTCGGCCTTGCGGGATAGAATAGATAATCAAGGCTATTGCCCCTTCTTTCAACTCCAGTTGCTTTCGGCGCCTGTTCTATTGGCCTGTTAGGAAAAAAAAACCTCTTTTCTTTGGCTTTGCCTCTTGTCGAGGCTCTTTCTTCTTTCTGTGACTTGGCCCGTGCGTGAAGGTCTGTGTCCGTTCTTGCACCTTCCCGTGGTACTGGCTAATCCTGGAGATCTGGTTCTAGAACCGGGTGCGGGTGAATAACTCATCTAAGTATGACCGTTCTGTCTGCCCCTTCTTCCATTCCATAAAGTCGGGGCGTAGGAAGAAGATCATGTTCTCGCTTCCCTTATCTGTTTGGCCTGGAGGCGGTCGACTGAAGGCTTATTACCGATTACCCTTTTAGCTACTAAAGATACTTATGGAACTCAGGCTGACTTGTTTGCTTTGCTCTACGCTGGGAAGACGACGGTGCGATTTCATCTGTTGGGGGCGTAACCGCAGCAGTTAGGTCTACTCTAAAGGTCGTTCCGTTCTCCTCGGATGAGAATCGGTAGCTATTATAATAGTTGTAGCGGTGTTACTTTCTTCTTGAAAAGACAGCTTTCAAAGCAAAGCCTTTCTAGGCTAACGAAGTTAGGGCAACAACTCCTGACTCGAGGTTGAGAATAGGATTCGATGGAAAACGGGATGGATCAAGCTTAATTACTTTCCGTTGTGATCAATTGTAGTACGTACCGGTGTTTATGAAAGTGGAGCTTCGGGAAAGATGGGCACTCGTCATGTGCTGCAACTCGATTTGTCGCAACAAGAGGAGAAGAAGATACCTCGATGAAACCCAATCAGGAACAAGGTAGTTAGGGACATGCGGACTAACTGCTCTGACATTCCTCTTTTTTGAAATGAATCTTCGGACCTTCTGCCAGCGCTAACACCATCCGAGCTTGCACAGCCGCTCGAAGAGAGATGCCTGTGAGACCCCCTCCAGTTCTGTAATTCGAAGGAGGTTCTGAGAATAAAATTCAAACCCCTCGTCACTTACTAGTGAGCCGGAAAGCTTAGGGACGCCTCTCGTTCCTCTTCTCCCATTTGACAACCGTATCTCAGAATGTTCGGATGATTCTCTGGAACTAATATATGCTTTCTTTTTTTTTAAGAATGGGGATATATCGTTGGGAAAAAGCAGAAGAAAAGGATTTAACGGGCAGAAGAAGGGAAGTTCGGAAAAGCCTAGCAGACGGGACTATCAACTCCTTTCTATTACGATCTCGGCACCTTCCTTACCCCCCTACGAAAAATTTACCCCTATTTTGAAGAGGAAAGCTCCCAGGTTCCGCATCTTAAAAAAGTGCATGACCAGATTGATTGGAAGAATTCGCAACTGGCCAACAATTGTATCGAGCTACAGGCCCTTCTCAAAAGATGTTGTAAGCTACGGGCCATAAAATGTCCGACGAAGCTTAAAGCAGGCAGACATAAAGAGCTAACTAAGAAGGGGGCCAACAAGCCCCTTTAAAGCAAATGCCTGCCTGTGAGAAGCCTTAGAAGTTACAGGACATAGAAGCAGGCCTAAGCAGCACCTAAGAAGCTGGTCAAGAAGTGGATTGAATCTTTTCCAGTCTAGAGACTGGCGGATTACCCTCGAAAGAAAGGATTCAAATCTTCCTTCTGCTTTGAACAAGATAAGTGGACAGATGAGTTGAATAATACAGGGACAGATAAGCTAGGCGAGGTTCCCCTTTGATATCTCCCAACCTAAAGGTTTATTCAGAGGTGGGTCTTTCAACCGCCTACTCTTTCGATGAAGGGTGCACTACAAGACCGTACTAAAAAGATAAAATGGGGGGTTTCGTTGATATTGAGTCGACTATAAACTACTCATCTTGCTTGGAACCGTCGTTGTGTATGGGAAAGAGGGGTTCTACCTATGCTTGGAAAAGGGTGAATGGTCCCAAAAGGGACGGGATAAAACCCAAAAGAAAGAACGGGGGGTCATCCACTCCGTCGCTGGGTAGTCAACTTTATCCGTGACTCTGAGTACAAGATTTCCGGGATCAATAAACTCGCAAACAAATATGCTCGGCTGGACTCTTTTCTCGTATGTATGCCCGGAAAATAAAATAGCGGTACAACTCAGCTTGCTGCAAAGCCTTTCTTTCTCGTCCAAACACTCCAGATCTGCACTTCCCTTTTCTCCATAGGGCCGAAGCTTTACTAATAAATAAGGGCTTTTTTTTAGAGAGAGCGTAAGGGGCGATCTATATTGCTTGCCACAGCTCTATTCCCGACTCTAAATCCATAAAGGACTTTAAGAGAGGATGAACATTCCCATTCTATAGGTGGCACTGCCCCTATTAGAGAAGGGTGAGGGCCTACTGATTCTCTGCTAGCACTGTTAATTACCTTAGACCTACGCAGCAGGAACGATATGGAGCACCTACTCTACTGGTCGTCTGCTCTCTCGAGGTCGTCCTTCTCTAGGTACAAAAAGGACATTACGGGATATCTAATAAATTAGATGTACTTCTTAAAGTGTGGGACACATCTCATGTTTGCCGAATCGAAAAACAATCGCCTTTGCATCCTCACAGCGGCTATGATCAGATCCCAGTGTTGGTTCACTTTGGACTTTATCCTCCACCAAATCTTCTGATCTCCTGTTCTCAATTATGTTAAGCAGCTCCTGATCGCAGCAATCATGCCTTCGAAGGTACGCTTTTTATAGGGGGGCCTTGCCTCTTGAATGAGCTTGCTTGTTCAACAATCAATGTGCGCTCCTTCTTCCTATTAAGTATAAGGAAGGGCGAGTACCCCTTGAAGGACCTTTTGTAAAGGACATCTCCCAAGATCACAAATCGTCGGGCAAGTTCTCCTCCAGGCTCTCCTCTGACCACGAGTGGCGTACTCTGATATGAACCCGTCCTTGAGGTAATTGTAGAAATCATAATACCAAGGTTCCCATCGTCCTCGTAATCTTGACTGGTGATAGTTCATC